TTTTGGATTGGAAGAAAATAAGTTTCTTGAAATTTTAAACCTCGAATTCTAGCTCCCTGAGGAGTATGTTGAAGTTGAAAAAACCACCTAATCTTTCGGATCCTTGTTGCGCGGAGTCTAGAAATTATACGTTTTCTGGTTCAAGCATAACATAAAGACTTATTTCAATTTTGATTGATTGCTATTATACGTATCAAACTAAAACTCCGTGGAATACTTCCTGAAACATAACCTAGAATTAGATCTTCATTATCTAAATAAAACCTGAACACACCATTAGGAAGTGATTCAGTAATTTAAGCTTCATGAATAATTTTTTTTGTTCTTTCATTTTAGCATTCTAGGTAAAACCCCTAGAAGTATCAACTAATGTAGTAAGAGTGATATCAACTACTCCGCCCCTTTTCGTTGACAAATAGGAAATTCCGAATACAATTCGGTAATCATAAAGATTACCATATATAAGACAAAATTTCTCCGCCGATTCCCTGTAGTCGAGCCTCTCGGTCTGTCATTAGACCTCGAGAAGTAGAAAGAATTACAATTCCCATCCCGCCTAGAATTCTAGGAATTCGTTGATAGTTAGAATAGATTCGTAGGCCAGGTCTACTAATCCGTTTTAAATTCAAAATAGTTCTAGATGGCCCTTTCCTATTCCTTCTATGTCGTAGGGTTAAAACCAAAAAATCTTTGTTGTTTTCCTGATGTTTTCTCACGTTTTCGATAAAACCTTCTTGTAAAAGTATTTTAACAATGTTTTCGGTGATGTTAGTAGATGCTATTCGAACCGTCCCTTTTCTATTCATGTCGGCATTTCGTATAGAAGTTATTATGTCAGCAATAGTGTCCCTACCCATGATAAACTAAAATTATTCTTTACCTCCCATTTTTGATATAAGCAACATGCTTTTATTTCAATTTATTTTATTTATTTATATTGATTTAAATATTATTTAAATGTTAAATATTATGTTAAATAAAGGTATATGCGTGAGATACAATCGAATTTTATGCAAATACTATTACTATGTATAATATAACTATTATCTTATAATACCTCAGGTGCTAATGAAACTATTTTAGTGAAACTTAACTGTCTCAATTCTCGGGCAATCGCGCCAAAAACTCGAGTTCCTTTTGGATTTCCTTCTTGATCAATAACAACTGCAGCGTTGTCATCATATCGTATTATCATACCGTTGTCGCGTTTAAGTTCTTTACAAGTACGTACAATTACAGCTCGGATCACTTCTGATCTTTCTAGAGGTGTATTTGGTAATGCTTCCTTGATTACAGCAACAATAATGTCACCGATATGAGCATATCGTCGATTACTAGCTCCGATGATTCGAATACACATTAATTCTCGAGCCCCGCTGTTATCCGCTACATTCAAATGGGTTTGAGGTTGAATCATATCATTTTTGAATCTGTTCTTTCAATGCAAAGCAAAGAGTGAAGGAAAAAAAAAGAAATATTCTTTGTCAAAAAAAAAGAAACCTGCAATTGTTTTTTTATCCCCAAGACTTTTTTCTTTGGTTCTACGTTCCTATCTATCCCGAAATAATGAATTGAGTTCGTATAGGCATTTTTGAGGCGGCTATTTCAATAGCTTTTCTGGCTATATTTTCTGCGACTCCCCCCATTTCATAAAGTATTCTACCGGGTTTAACGACAGCTACCCAATATTCGGGAGATCCTTTACCCGAACCCATACGTGTTTCTGTAGGTCTTACTGTAACTGGTTTGTCTGGAAATATACGGACCCATATTTTTCCACCACGCCGCACATTTCGTGTCATTGCTCGTCGCCCTGCTTCTATTTGTCTAGATGTGATCCAAGCCGGTTCAAGTGCCTGAAGAGCATATTTACCGAAAGAAATACGATTGCCTCGATAAGATATCCCTTTCATTCTTCCTCTATGTTGTTTACGAAATCTGGTTCTTTTGGGGTTATAGTTGATGCTTCTTTTTCAATTCCATCTCTACTACAGAACCGGACATGAGAGTTTCTTCTCATCCGGCTCCTCGCGAATTAAAGGATTCAAATTTAATGAAAATATACTTAATTTTGGATTCTTTTTTGAGATTTTTAATCTATTAGAAATTTCTATATCTTGTTTGGATATCTACTTAAACATGCATTTTAGTTTATTTCTAGATCATTTTTTTCTTTATATTTGACTTTCTATTTTATATATAAATAATGACTTTTTTTTATAACGAATCTTTATTTTGTTTTGTCTTTTATCATATTGGATCAAACAAGATTGACTAATCTAATAAAAATCTTCGCGGGCGAATATTTACTCTTTCAATATCTATTTCAGTTGTGGGGTTAGATCAAAATTTATCGGAATAAATGAATTGGCCCCGGTTCGTTCCGCCATCCCACCCACTGAATTATTAGGATTCGTTTTTCAATAGAATCCTCTATATTCATAGGTTCCGTCGTTCCCATCGCTTCTCAATTAATGCTTAGGTTTGAATTCTACAATGG